TATTATATAATAACACATCGCTATCATATTACATAATACTTTAATTATCAATATTATTTTTATTACCATTTAATATACATATATATATATATATATACATATATATCTTTATATATCTTTATATATATATATAAATATATTAAATTTTATTCTTATTATTTTTATTATTATAATAAATAAATAAATAAATAAATAAATAAATAAATAAATATTTTATTATATATTTTATTAATAATAAATAAATAAATAAATAATTAAATAATTTATTAATTAAATAAGTAATTTATTATATCTATCATTATTTTATATGCTTTTATTATATATATATATGGGAGTATATATCTATAATAATTATGAGTTTATATATATATATATATTATATATATAATAATATATTTTTAATAAAAAAAATATATATTATTAATAAAATATAGAAATTATGAATAAGATATCTATACCCCGCGTCTGTTATTTAACAGACGCGGGGGGGGGGGGGGGGGGAGATTATTTAAATAAATAAATTAATAAATAAATAAATAAATAAATAAATAAATAAATAAATTAATAAATAAATATTTATATTATTATTAATATATTTATAATATATTTATAATATATTTATAATATATTTATAATATATTTATAATATATTTATAATATATTTATATTATTTATAATATATTAATATTATTAATAATATATTTATATTAATTATTATTATTATTATTATTCTTATAACTATAAATAAATAAATAAATATATATATATATATATCTAAATATCTATATTATATTTATATGTATTATATAAACATCTAATCATATCATATATGTTATAATTATTATTTTATAATAATAAATATTATTAATAAATAAATAAATAAATTATTTAACATATAAACTATTTCTTTTTTATTTAAATATTTATATTATATAATATTAATAAAAATAAATTAATATTAATATTATTAATATAATTAATTTATTTTATAAATTATTGATATTAATAATTATATATATATATATATATAGTAAATATAATAAATATTATAAAAACTAGTAATAAAAATAATTTAATATTAATTATTACCGCGTCTGTTACACTTTTGTAACAGACGCGGTGGTAGGGGGGGGGGGGGGGTATATATAAATTATAATAATTATTATTATTTTTAATTATAATTATTATATAAAAAATTAATTAATCTAATATATAATATATAATTATAAATAATATGATTAATATTTTATATTATATATATAATAATTAATATACCGCGGCATATAGAATATATGCCGCGGGTATTTATAACTTATTATTTATTGTTATTAATATTATTATTATTTATTATTATTATTATTATTTATTAAATTATAAATATAATTAATTATTAATTATTAATTATTAATTATTAATTATTAATTATTATAATAATTATTAATTTTATTTAATATTATTAATTAATTAATTAATTCATTAATTAATTAATTAATTAATTAATTAATTCATTTTTATTATTGATTATACTCCCCTACCCGCGTCTATTACGTATACGTAATATACGCGGGGTATATATATATTATACATTATATATATATTATATTTTATATATTAATATATTTAATATTTAATATTTTTTATTATATATTATATATTATATATTAATATATATATATTATTAAATATTTATTAGTAATTATTAATTATATATTATATATTATATATATATATTATATATTATGTTATGTTATATATATATATTATATGTTATATATTATATGTTATATAGTATATTATATATTATATATTATATATTATAAATTATATATAATATATTATGTTATATATTATATGTTATATAGTATGTTATATATTATATATTATAAATTATATATAATATATTATGTTATATATTATATGTTATAAATTATATATTATATATATATATTAAATATTATAAATAATATATTATATATATATTAAATATTATAAATAATATATTAAATATTATAAATAATATATTAAATATTATTAATAATATATTAAATATTATTAATTATATGTTATAAATAATAAATAATATATTAAATATTATTAATTATATATTATAAATAATAAATAATATATTAAATATTATTAATTATATATTATAAATAATAAATAATATATTAATTATATATTATAAATAATAAATAATATATTAAATATTATTAATTATATATTAAATATCCCCGCGTCTGGCACGTATACGTGCCAGACGCGGGGTATATATATAATTATTATTATGTAAATATAATCAATCATACATCTGTACATTATAAATCACTCTATATTATAAAACATCCGACGTTATAACAATATAAAAATGTAAGTAGATATTATATAATTATTTATACTTAATACTATAACCACTATACTATTTAAAATAATAACAGAGTTTATATATATATAATTAATTATTTTATTTATTAATTTATTAATTAATATCATTAATTTAATTTAATTTAATTTAATTAAATTTAATTTAATTTATTTCATTTATCCCGGCGGTATATACGCATGCGTATATACCGCCGGGTTATAATATAAAATATATATATATAGAAATACCATAACTTCTATTAAAATATTATTATTAATAATATAAAATACTATTATATAATAATTATTATAATAAATAATAATAAATAATAATAATATATAAATATATTAATTAATATATATATATATTAATTATTTTTTATATATATATATATATATATATATAATTAATATTAAATTATATTATTATTTTTATAATATTAAAATATTAATATATTAATAAATATAAATAAAGTAGTTATATATTAAGAATATAACTAGTTTGGGGAGGGGGGGCCTTCAGCCATTGGCTGAAGGCCCCCAGGGTATATATTGAATATATATTAATTAGTTTATATATATATATATATATATATAGATATATATATATATATTATATATTATATATTAATAATATATATATATTATATATTAATATTATAATTAATTATATATTTTATATTATATAAATATTATATAAATAGTAAATATAATAATATATTAGTATATAATACTTTATTATATCGGCGGCATATACGCGTATATGCCGCCGATATACATATTATATATAAATTATACATATATATTTATAATTTTATATATATATTATTATTTATTTAATTATATTTTAATTATAATATTTATTATTTATTATATTATATTATATTATAATAATAATATTTATTATTTATTTAATTATATAATATATATATATATATTTATTATATATAAATAATTATATTTATATATATATATATATATAACTTATTATTAAAATCATTTTTATAATATTAAGAAGTATTATATATATATTAATAAATTTTATTATTATTTATTATTATTATTTATTATTATATATAAAATTATATATATATTATAATTTTATAATTATATTACTTAATATAATATAAATAGTAATATCTTTAAGTATACCCACGGCATTAATACCTAAGTATTAATGCCGTGATATTAATTATCTATATATATATATATACATATTAAATTATATATATATTTATTATATTAAATTATATATTTATTATATATATATATATATATAATTATATAATATATATAATATTATATTATATAAAATATATTAATTATAATATAATAGTATCATAATATTATTACATAGTCTATAGGGTGGGTTATGGTTAACTATATTAATTATTTTCCTCCCCCCTTCCCCCTTCCCACACCCCCCACTCCCCCACCCCCGTGGCATTAACGCATGCGTTAATGCCACGGGGTGTATATTTATTATAGATTCATTATATATTTAATTTATATTATATATATATATATTAAATATAAAAATATATATATATATATATATATATATATATATATGTATTAAAAATATATTAAATAATATATTAAATAATAAATATATTATATATATATATAAATAATATATTAAATAATAAATATATTATATATATATAAATAATATATTAAAAAATAAATATATTATATATAATATATATATATAATAAATAAATATAAAATTATCTATTATATATTTATTAATTATACCCCGTGGTATTAACGCATGCGTTAATGCCACGGGGTGGAGGTAGTATATATTAAATAATATATTGAATTATACCCGCGTCTGTTACGCACTCGTAACAGACGCGGGGGTATATATTAATAATAATTAATATTATATAATATTTTTAATTAATTAATTAATTAATTAAATATTATTAAATAATAATTAATATTATATAATATTTTTAATTAATTAAATATTATTAAATAATAATTAATATTAAATAATATATTATATTATATTATATTATAATATATATATATATATATATTAATAATAATTAATATAAAAAAAAATATAATATTTAATTATACCCGCGGATGTTACGCATACGTAACAGACGCGGGGTATATATTAATAATTATTAATATTAAATAATATATTTAATTATATATATTCAATAATAAATTATATATATATATATATTCAATAATAAATTATATATATATATATTTAATAATAAATTAAATATTCAATAATAAATTAAATATTAATAATAAATTATATATTAATAATAAATTATATATTAATAATAAATTATATATTAATAATAAATTATATATTAATAATAAATTATATATATATATATATATATATTAATAATAAATTAAATATTAAAAATAAATTATATATTACTAAATAATTAGATATAAAAAATAAAATATAAATAATAAATTAAGTATTAAATATATATTATTAAATAATTAGATATAAAAAATAAAATATAAATAATAAATTAAGTATTAAATATATACCGCGGCATTAACGCATGCGTTAATGCCGCGGTATATGTATATATAGATAATTTTAGTTTAATGATTATTTACATAATTGTTTATAATTTTATAATATTATATATTATATTTTTATTAATTATATTAATTATATTAATTATATTTATTATATTAATTATATTTATTAATTAAATAATATAAATATTTATTAATTATATAAATATTTATTAAATTAATAATATAAAATTATATTAATTAATAATATAAAATTATATTTATTATATTAATAATATAAATATTATATTAATAATATAAATATTAATTAATAATATAAAATTATATTTATTATATTAATAATATAAATATTATATTAATAAATATTAAATATTATATTAATAATATAAATATTAATAAATAATATAAAGTTATATTAATTAAATTAATAATATTTTTTACCCCGCGGCATATACGCATGCGTATATGCCGCGGGTATATAGATATAAATATTCATTTAAATTTAAATATTTATTTAAATATAAATAGTAATATTAATATTAAATATTAATAGATATATATATATAAATATATATATATATAATATAATAATTATATAATATAATATAATAATTATATAAATATAATATAATTATAAATAATAATTATATTAATATAAATATAATATAATTATAAATAATAATAATTATATAAATATAAATATAATATAATTATAAATAATAATAATTATATTAATATAAATATAATATAATTATAAATAATAATAATTATATTAATATAAATATAAATATAATATAATTATAAATAATAATAATTATATAAATATAAATATAATATAATTATAAATAATTATTATATAATAATTATATAATAATTAATAATAATTAATAATATATAATAAATAATAAATAATAATAATAATAATAATAATAATAATATATTAATATATTAATAAATATGTATATATATATATATAATATATAAATAATAAAATAATTTTGAAATAATATATAAATAATATGTAAATGGGTGGTATACCGGCACTTTAACAATGTTAAAGTGCCGGGATTTCTAATAATATATTCATTATATTTATAATCTTATTATAAATAATATAATTTATAAATAATATATTTATATAATATTATTAATAATATTATAATAATATTATATAATATAATATTAAATATAATATATATATTATAAATAATATGTTTATAATATTAATAAATATATAAATATTATATATATATTACTATTATAATAAAATAATAGTATAGAAGTAATATATATATATATATATATTATATACTTAAGAAAATATTAATTAATATATATTAAGTAATAATAAATAAATATATATATATATAATAATAATAAATACAACTATTATTAAAACTATTATTAAAACTATTTATATATTAAAATTAATTATTAATATAAATATATATATATATATATATTAATATTAATATTAATATATATAATTATAAAAATTATTTATAATATATAAATATATATATATATAAATATATGTATATACTTATTACTCCTACCCTCATCCCCCCCTTCCCGCGGCTTATACACAAGTGTATAAGCCGCGGGTACTATAATTTATTTATTTATTTATTAATTTAATTATTTATTTATTTATTAATTTAATTATTTATTTATTTATTAATTTATTAATTTATTTATTTATTTATTTATTTATTTAATTTAATTAAATTTAATTTAATTTAATTTTATTTTATTTATTTTATATTATATATTTATTTATTTATTTAATTAATTTATTAATAATAATTATTATTATAATATTTTTATTATTAATTATAATAATATTTAATATTATAAATATTATTTATTTCATTATTTTTTTTTAATATAATTACAACACTTTAACTATGTTAAAGTATTGATATATAGAATTTATTATATATTTATTAATAAATAAATAAATTTATTAATTAATTAATTTATTAATTTATTTAAAATAATATCCGCGGCTGTGACGTAAAAATCACAGCCGCGAGGTATATAAATAATTATATTATTTATTATCTATTATATATTATATATTATATATTATTATATTTATATATAAATAATTATATTATTTATTATATATTATATATATATATATTATATATTATTATATTTATATATAAATAATTATATATTATTTATTATATATTATATATTATATATTATATATTATATATTATATATTATTATATTATATATTATTATATTATATATTATTATATTATATAAATTATTATATTATTATATAATGTATATATATATATATAATATTAAATTAATTAATATTATATTATAATAGTAATATAATATATAAGAAATTATAAATTTTATAATTAAAAAAAAATATTAAATATAATAATAATATTAGTAATATTAAGCGCCCGGTACTCTTATTAAGAGTACCGGGCGCTATATATTTAATGAGAATATTCTATATATTATATAATAGATATAAGTTAATTGGTAAACTGAATGTCTTCCACACATTGAATGTGAGTTCAAGTCTCACTATCTATAAATATATAAATATATATATATATTTATATAATAATTAATATTATTAAATATAATATATATATATATATCTATATATAATAAAGAATAAATAAATATTTATTATATATAATAATATTATTATATATTATAACCTATTAAATTATATAATATATTTATATATATATCTAATATTTTATATATATATATATATTATATATATATATTATATATTTATATATATAATATATACCTATTGTATCAGTATACCATTTGTTATTCATATAGGTATAGATAAATAATATATATATATATAATTCTTAATATAATATATATTATATAATTATTATTATTATAATATTAATTAATATAATATATATATATTATTAATTAATTATATTATTAATTAATTATATTATTAATTAATTATATTAATAGTATATAATAGTATATTGTCCTACCGGCACTTTAACTATGTTAAAGTGCCGGTATATATATCTATATATCTATATATCTATATATCTATATATCTATATATCTATATATCTATATATCTATATATATCTTTATATAAATTTATATATAATATATTATATATTATATATTATATATTATATATATTATTATATTTATATATAAATAATTATTATAATAATAATAATTATTTTATTTAATTTAATTTTATATTATATTATATTATATAATATTATATTATATTATATTATTTCATAATATATTATATTATATAATATATTAATTATTATATAATATTTAATATTATATTAATAATCTATTATATTATTTATAATAAATAATATTATATTATAATTTATATAATATTATAAATAATATGTATATATTGTGGGGGGGGGGGGGGGGGTATATGTATATACCCCGTGTCAGTTACGTATACATAACTGACACGGGTAAGTAGGTAGGTATACAGATAAGTAGTATAATAATAATTTTATTATATTATTAATAATTATTATTATATTATTATTATTAAGGATCTATAGCTTAATAGTAAAGTACCATTTTGTCATAATGGAGGATGTCAGTGCAAATCTGATTAGATTCGATAATAGGAAAATTAACTATAGGTAAAGTAAATTATTTGCTAAGTAATTGAATTATAATAAATTCTTATGAGTTCGAATCTCATATTTTCCGTTATATTATATATAATATATTATATATAAATTATATATATATATATATATTTATATAATTATATATATATATATATAGATAATAATTAAATATATATAATTATATATATATAAATAATAATTAAATATATATAATAATAATATAGATATATAGATAATAATAAAATATATATATAATAATATAGATAGATAATAATAAAATATGTATAATAATATAGATAGATATATAATAATAAAATATATATATATAATAATATATATATATAATAATAAAATATATATAATAATATATATAATAATTAAATATATATAATAATATATATAATAATTAAATATATATAACATACGGCCCGTACTCTTTAAAGAGTACGGGCCGATTATATATTATATACCATATAATATTTTATATATTTTATATATATATATATTATATACCATATAATATTTTATATATTTTATATATATATATATTATATACAATATAATATACATTATATATATATATACATTATATATATATATATATATATACATTATATATCTATTATATACAATATAATATACATTATATATATATACATTATATATATATATTATATTACTATATTATATATATATATATATATATTAAATACATTATAAATATATTATATATATTATATACATTATATACTATTAATTATTTATTATATAATAAATATATATATATAGTATATATATATATAATTAATAACTTTTTGATAACAATTCTATTAATTAAAAAATAAATAGTTATAATTTTAAGATTAATAATTATTATAAATTATAATTAATTAATATAATTAAATATAATTAAATATAATTAAATTTATTAAATATATTTAATTTATTAAATATATTTTATTAATATTTATACCGGCACTATCACAATGTGATAGTGCCGGGTGGTACCTAAATTATTATTTATTATTATAAATTTTTATATAATTAGTATATTATTAATTAATATATATATATATATTATTATATATATATTACATATTATATATATATTATTATATATATATATACTATTATATATATATATATTACATATTATTATTATAATATTAATAAATAAATATATATATTATTTATTATATATACCCCGTAGTCCTTGTACATTGTACAAGGACTACGGGGCTAGTTATTTATTATTATTATATTATTATTTATATTATTATTATATTATTATTATATATTATATTATTTATTATATATATATATATATATAGATATATATTATATATAGTATATATATGTATATATATATAATATAGTATATACTGGGTCCCTAGGCCATTGGCCTAGGGACCCATTACAATTATTTATAAAAATAATTATTATTATTCTAAATATTTATATATTATAAAGGTGAATATATTTCAATGGTAGAAAATACGCTTGTGGTGCGTTAAATCTAAGTTCGATTCTTAGTATTCACCCTATATAAAATAATCAATACTTAATATCATATCATATAATATAATATAATATAATATAAAAAAAAATAAATAACATATATATATATTAATATATATATATATTAATAATATATATATATATATATATCTATTAATACTTATTTAAGTTTGTAATAGTATTTGATACAGATACGTATATAATATTCTTAGTCTTTTAATAAAGTTTATATTTTAATAAAAATTATAAAAAATAGTTAATATAATTAATAATAATATTAATTAATAATAATATATAATAATTAATAGTAATAAATAAATAAATAAATATATATATATATATATTAATTAATTATATAATATATATAATTAATAATAGGTCTAATATATATAATTAATATATATATACCCCGCGTCTGTTACTCGTAACAGACGCGGGGATAATTAATTATAGATATAATATCTATATATTATTAATATATATAATTATTAATATAAATAATATATATATAATTATTAATATAAATAATATATATATAATTATTAATATAAATAATATATATAATTATTAATATAAATAATATATATAATTATTAATATAAATAATATCTATAAATAACTAGCCCCGTAGTCCTTGTACAATGTACAAGGACTACGGGGTATATATATATATATAATTATTAATAAAAATTATATTTATATATATATATATAATTATTAATATAAATAATATCTATAAATAATTAAATAATATTTATATATAATATATATATATATATATATAATTAAATAATATGTATATATAATTTATATATATATATATAAATAATTAATAATATAAAAAATAATATGTATATATAATTTATATATATATATAAATAATTAATAATATAAAAAATAATATGTATATATAATTTATATATATATGCCCCGCGTCTGTTACGAGTAACAGACGCGGGGATAATTAATTATAGAAATAATATCTATAATTAATTATAGAAATAATATCTATATATTATTAATATAGATTATATCTATATATAAATAATATCTATAGATAATATATATATATAATTAATAATATAAATAATATCTATATATAATTAAATAATATGTATATATATATAATTAATTTATATATATATAATTAATAATATAAATAATATGTATATATAATTTATATATATATATATATGTCCCGCGTCTGTTACGAGTAACAGACGCGGGGATAATTAAAAATTAATATAATATATATATATTATTTATATATATATATATAATTGAAAATTAATATAATATAATATATATTATTTATATATATATATATAATTGAAAATTAATATAATATAATATATATATATATTATTTATATATATATATAATTAAAAATTAATATAATATATATACTTCCCCCCCGTAGTCCTTGTACATTGTACAAGGACTACGGGGCTAGTTATTTATATATATATTATTAAAATTTAATATAATATATATATATATTATTTATATATATATTATTAAAAATTAATATAATATATATATATTATTTATATATTATATTTATAATACGTATAATATATATTATATATACCCCGTAGTCCTTGTACATTGTACAAGGACTACGGGGCTAGTTATTTATATAAATTATTTATAATACGTATAATATATATATATAATTAATATATTATTTATAATACGTATAATATATATATAATTAATATATTATTTAGAATATGTATAATATATATATAATTAATATATTATTTATAATACATATAATATATATATATAATTAATATATTATTTATAATACGTATAATATATATATAATTAATAATAAGTATAATATGTATTATATAATATCTATATATATATAATTAATAATAGGTCTAATATATATAATTAATATATATACCCCGCGTCTGTTACTCGTAACAGACGCGGGGATAATTATAAATTAATATTTATTAATCAATTATTAATATAAATTTATTATTTATTAATATTTATTAATCAATTATTAATATAAATTTATTATTTATTAATATTTATTAATCAATTATTAATATAAAATTATTATTTATTAATATTTATTAAATTATTAATATAAAATTATTATTTATTAATCAATTATTAATAAATTATTAATATAAAATTATTATTTATTAATCAATTATTAATAAATTATTAATATAAAATTATTCTAAATTAATATTTATTAAATTATTAATATAAAATTATTCTAAATTAATATTAAATAATTATTAATATAAAATTATTCTAAATTAATATTAAATAATTATTAATATAAAATTATTATAAATTAATATTAAATAATTATTAATATAAAATTATTATAAATTAATATTAAATAAATTAATATTAATTAATAAATTAATTATTAATATATAATTATATATAATTAAAAATTAATATAAATAAATAAATTATTAATAAATAATATATATATATCCCCGCGTCTGTCACGTACTCGTGACAGACGCGGGGATAATTAATTATTAATATAAATTAATTATTAATATAAATTAATTATTAATATAAATTAATTATTAATATAAATTAATTATTAATATAAATTAATTATTAATATTAATAAATAATTTATATATATATAATCAATAATTAATATTTATATATTATTAATGTATAAATAATTAATATATATAATAAATAATTAATATTTATATATTATTCATGTATAAATAAATATATATATAATAATAATTAATATATTATATATTATTAATGTATAAATATATATATATATATAATAAATAATGAATATAAATAAATAAATAAATAAATTAATTAATTAATTAATTAATTTATTTATTAATAATGAATATAAATAAATTAATAAATAAATAAATAATGAATAAAAATAAATTTATTAATAAGTAAATATAATATATATATACCCCCGCGTCTGTTACGTGTACGTGACAGACGCGGTAGGGGGGAAAGGAGGGGTGGAGATAAGGATTATAAATAATATAAATTATATATATATATATATATAATATATATATAAATTATATAAATTAATTATATTAATTTATTATATATTATTAATAATATTAATAAATAATATTAATTAATAAATAATATTAATTAATAAATAAATAAATAATATTAATTAATAAATAATATTAATAAATAAATAAATAAATAATTAATTAATAAATAAATAAATAAATAATTAATTAATAAATAAATAAATAAATAATATTAATTAATAAATAATATAAATAAATAATATTAATTAATAAATAATATAAATAAATAAATAATATTAATAAATAAATAAATAATATTAATAAATAAATAATATTAATAAATAATATTAATTAATATACACCGCGTCTGTTACGAATTCGTAACAGACGCGGGGATAATTAATAATATAAATTTATAATCTTAATTAATTATATATATATTAATTATATAAATTTATAATCTTAATTAATTATATATATGTTAATAATATTAATAAATAATATTAATTAATTATATAAATTTATAATCTTAATTAATTATATATATGTTAATAACTAGCCCCGTAGTCCTTGTACTATGTACAAGGACTACGGGGTATATATAAATTATATAAATTAATTATATAAATTAATTATATAAATTAATTATATTAATATATAATATATATATATATATATATATAAATATATATATATATATATAAATAAATAATATTAATTAATAATATATATAAATTATATAAATAAATAATATTAATTAATAATATATATAAATTATATAAATAAATAATATTAATTAATAACTAGCCCCGTAGTCCTTGTACTATGTACAAGGACTACGGGGTATATATAAATTATATAAATAAATAATATTAATTAATAATATATATATAAATTATATAAATAAATAATATTAATTAATTAATAATATATATATATATAAATTATATGAATTAATAATATTAATAATATGGATAAACCCCCGTAGCCCTTGTACAAATGTACAAGGGCTACGGGGCTATAAATTAATAATAAATAATATTAATTATATTAATAATATTAAATAAATTATATAAATAATTAATTAATAATTAATTATATTTATATTAATAAATAATTAATTAATAATAAATAATATAAATAATAAATAATAAATAATAAATTATATTAATAATTAATATTAATAATATAAATAAATATAACTAAATAATATATATATATATATATATATATATAAAATATATAAATAAATAAATAAATAAATAACTAAATAATATATATCTATATTTATATATATATATATAAAGTATATAAATAAATAGTATATATATATATATAAAGTATATAAATAAATAGTATATATTTATATATATAAAGTATATAAATAAATAGTATATATTAATATATATAAAGTATATAAATAAATAGTATATATTAATATATATATATATAAAGTATATAAATAGTATATATTAATATATCTATATATATAAAGTATATAAATAGTATAAATATCCCCCGCGTCTGTTACGTATGCGTAACAGACGCGGGGGGATAGTTAATAACTAATATATATATATAATTAATATATAATTAAAAATATTATATAATATTTAATATTTATTATTATAACATAGATATATTATATATTAATATAATATTAATATTTATTATTTATTTATTTAATAATATTTAATTAATAATATATAAATATATATATATATATAATTATATATTTAAGTATTTATATATAAATATTTAATTTATATTTATATAATTTTAAATTATACCCGCGTCAGTTACACATGTGTAACTGACGCGGAAGGGTATATACTATTTTTAGTATTATATGAAAGTTAATTAGTTAATATTATAAAGGTAATAAAGTAAATATAATTTAATGGTAAAATGTATGTTTTTAGGTGCATATTATCTAAGTTCAAATCTTAGTATTTACATTATAATTATATAATGTTATTATTTATAATAATTTATAATAATTTATAATAATTTATAATAATTTATAATAATTTATAATAATTTATAATAATTTATAATAATTTATTATAATTTATAATAATTTATAATAATTTATAATAATTTATAATACCCGCGTCAGTTACACATGTGTAACTGACGCGGAATATTAATAATATTAATAAATAATTAAATAAATAAATAAATTTATTAATAAATTTATTAATGAATATTAATAATTAATAAATAAATATAAATAATTAATTAATTAATTAATTATTAAATTAATATAAATAATTAATTAATAAATAAATAAATATAAATAATTAATTAATTATTAAATAAATATAAATAATAAATAAATAAATAAATATAAATAATTAATTAATAAATAAATATAAATTATTAATAAATAAATAAATATAAATAATTCATTAATTAATAAATAAATATAAATAATTAATTATTAGATTAATATAAATTATTAATTAATAAATAAATATAAATAATTAATTATTAGATTAATATAAATTATTAATTAATAAATAAATATAAATTATTAATTATTAGATTAATATAAATTATTAATTATTAGATTAATATAAATTATTAATTATTAGATTAATATAAATTATAAGTTCCGGCACAATACCTTTATATATAAAGGTATTGTGCCGGGTAATATTAATATATATATATATATTAATATTAATATTAATATTAATAGTAATATTAATATACTTATTAATATTATTAATATATAATAATATATAATAATATATAATTATATAATATAATATATTATATATATATATATTTATATATATATATATATATATATTTAATAACTAGTCTTACCTAACATTCACACCCCCTTTTCCTTTTCACACCCTACTCCCTACCCCTCCCTCCTCCCCCCACCCGGAGTCCTTGTACAACGTACAAGGACTCCGGGGTTATACACAGATTTATATATTTATATATATATATATATAATAATAATAATAAATATTTATTATTATTTAATATTTATATATATACATATATATATATATATATATTAAAATTAATACTAATATATATATATATTTCTTTAACCAGGGGGGGCACTTGTACGGAGTACAAGTGCCCCCCATCCCCCCCACCCCATATATATCCCTACCCTATTATTTATATATATAATAAATATATTAATATATATATATATATAATTATATATAATAAAAATATTAATATTAATATAAAGTAATACCCATACTTATCCCCACCCCCGTACTATCACTTAGTGATAGTACGGGGGGGGGGGGTATTAGATATATATTATAATAATAATAATAATATATATATATTTATTATATATTAATATATAATAAATAAATAAATATATATATATATATAAAGAATTAATATATTTTAATATAAAAAATATATAAATAATTAATATAATAATCTATATATATATATTAATATATTTTATATTTTTTAAGTATAATATATATATAATTATATATAATAATAATAATAAAAATAATTATCTAATATATATATATATATCTATATAAAATATATTTTATTATATAAATATATATATATAAATATATATGTTTAATATATATATATATATATATAAATATATATGTTATATATATATCTATAAATAATAAAATAATATAAATAATTATATTAATAATATATATATAAATATTAAAGTATATAATTTAGGTATAGGTGTGGGTGTGTGATAGTGTAGATGATGGTTATTTAATATAACCCTTACCCGCGCCAGTTATGGATAACTGGCGCGGGTAATTAGGGATAAGTATATCTAAAATTATATAAATTTATATAAATAATATTATATATAATTATATAAATTTATATAAATAATATTATATATAATTATATAAATTTATATAAATAATATTATATATTATTATATAAAATTATATAAATAATATTATATATAATTATATAAAATTATATAAATAATATTATATATAATAATATAAAATTATATAAATAATATTATATATAATTATATAAAGTTATATAAATAAACTAATAATATTTATTATATTATTTTTTCTATTAAGGTATATTATATATATATTAATATAAATATATATATATAAAGTTATATTAAGTTTATTAATTTTATAATAAATATATAATAGAGTAAATAATATATGGTATGAGGTTATATCCCGGCACTTTAACATAGTTAAAGTGCCGGTATCGCAAAATATTATATCAATAATTTTAATAATAAAGTTTATAAAAATTTAATATATATATTAATTATATTAATAAATTAGTAATATTATTTATTAATATATATATAAATTAATTATATAAATAAATTAGTAATATTATTTATTAATATATATAAATATATATATATATATTAATTATATTAATAAATTAATGATATTATTAATTAATAATCTATTATAATTATATAAATAAATTAGTGATATTATTAATTAATATTAATAAACTAGTAATATCTTTTTTATGCATAATACCCGCGTATGTCACGCATGCGGGACATACGCGGGGGGAGGGTATTAATATTATATATAAACTAATTATAAATTAGTTATAAATAGAATTTATTTATTATATATTAACAATATATATTTATACTATATACATAAATTATAAATTTATTCATATTTTATATTATTTATTATTTATTAATAATTATAATTATTAATAATAATTAATTAATTAATTAATATTATTAATTTATAATTATATAATATTATATTAATTATTATTTAAATATAATAATAATAATAAGATATAAATTATTATTTATATAATAATTTAAATTATTAATATATAAATTAATTATTAATAATAATAATATTAATATTTATAATAATAATAATAATAATAATTATAATAATAATTATTATAATAATTATTATAATAATAATAGTTATTACTTAATTAAATAATTTAATCAATCAATAAATTAATGAATAAATCAATCAATCAATCAATTAATTAATTAATTAATTAATTAATTAATGAATTAATTAATCTTTAATTCCGCGGCTTAGACCCTAAGATCTAAGCCGCGGAGAAGGAATATTTATATTTAATAAACCTATATTATTATTAATATATATAATAATATTATTATTATAATATAATAATTATATTAATTTTTATATATTAATATATATATATATATATAATAATATTATATTAAATAAAATATTATAATATATAATATAATTTAATATAATTTAATATAATTTAATATAATAATATAATTTAATACAATATAATATAATTTAGTATAATATAATATATAATATATAATATATAATATAATATAATAATATATAATATAATAATATATAATAATATAATAGTATATAATATATAATATAATAATATATATATAATATATAATAATATAATAGTATATAATATATAATATAATAGTATATAGTAGTATATATAATAGTATATAGTAGTATATAGTAGTATATATAGTAGTATATAGTAGTATATAGTAGTATATAGTAGTATATAATAGTGTATGGTAATATACAGTGGTATATAATAGTATATGGTAGTATACAGTGGTATATAATAAAATGTTATGTAATCCCGGCACTATCACATCGTGATAGTGCCGGGATAGTCGTTATAGGATAAATAATAATATATTATTATTATTATAAATATATAAAATATATATTATATAATATTATTATTATAATTAATACTTATTAATATTATCTATAGTTATTAGTACATAGTACCCTATTTAATATATGTTATTATATTAATGTTATAATATATAATTAATATATATATATATAAATATATATATATATATTATAATAATAATATAATTTATTATATTATATTATATTTTATTAAATTAGATTAGATTAGATTAGATTAGATTAGATTAGATTATATTATATTAGATTAGATTATATTAAATAATTATATATTTTATATATAAATTATTATATAAATAGATATATTTCTATATTATAGTATACCGGCCACTTAAACAGTGTTTAAGTGGCCGGTATCCTCCTCTATAATATATATATATATATATATTCTTTATATTATTATATTATATTAATATAATATATATATATATTATTTATATAATTATATAATATTAATATAAATATATATATATATATTCTTAATATAATTGTATATATATATATTTTTTATATCTAGTTATATAATATATATTATAGATATATTTATATGTAAAATATATTATATATATATATATATATATGATATATATAAATATAATAATTATTTATTTTTATCTTAGTTATGTAAGGGTTATTTATATGTATGAATATTGGAGGTATATATTAAAATATATAGAATTATTATTATTATTATTATTATTATTAATATTAATATAAGCAATATTTAATATTAAAATATTAATAATTAATAATTATAATTACTAAAATTATTATATAATAATATATTAATAAAAAAAAAATATATATAATATATATATATATAATATATATATATTATATTAATAGTATATATTATTAATAAAGTGTGATACAATATAATAATATATAACCGGCCCGACCATCATTAAATGATGGTCGGGCCGGTATTATAATTTAAATATATTTTAATATTTATAAATATTATAAATATTATTTATTAATTTAATAATATTTATTTATAAATTAATAGTTAAAAAGTTATATAACTTCATATATTTTTTTTATTTATAATATTCTATTTATACTATAACTATATATATATATATATATATAATAATAATATTGATATTTATATTTATATTATTATGAATATTTATAATATAATAATTATATATCTATATAAACAATATTATAATTAAGTATAGAGTAATATATATATATATATCTTAATATATATATATAATAATAATATATTATATATTTAATTATTATTATTATTAATATAATAATATATTATATATATATATATTAAATAATAATAATTATTATTAATATAATAATAATATATTTATATAAAAAATAATATATTTATATTTATATTAATATTTATATTAATATTAATATTTATATTTATATAAATATTTATTATAAATATATATAGTTTGTGTTTGTTATATATATATGTGTAATATATGTGTGTATATAAAAAAAATAAATAATTAAATAAAAAAATATATATATTTACTAATATAGTATTATAATTAATACAATGATTCAAAGATGATTATTTTCGACTAATGCTAAAGATATTTCAGTATTATATTTTATATTAGCATTATTTAGTGGTATAGCGGGTACAGCTATGTCATTAATTATTAGAATGGAATTAGCAGGTCCAGGATCTCAACGATTACAAGGTAATGCTCAAGTATTCAATGTTTTAGTAGTAGGTCATGCGGTATTGATGATTTTTTTCATGGTAATGCCTCTATTAATTGGAGCATTTGGTAATTATATGTTACCATTAATGATTGGTGCATCAGATATGTCATTTCCAAGATTAAATAATATTGGTTTTTGAACTATGCCTGCTGCATTAGTATGTTTAGTTACATCTACATTAATTGAATCAGGAGCTGGTACTGGTTGAACAGTTTATCCACCTTTATCATCTATTCAAGCTCATTCAGGTCCTAGTGTAGATTTAGCTATTTTTTCATTACATTTATCATCTATTTCATCATTATTAGGTGCTATTAATTTTATTGTTACTACATTAAATATGAGAACTAATGGTATGTCAATGCATAAATTACCATTATTTGTATGATCAATTTTCATTACAGCCTTTTTATTATTATTTTCATTACCTGTTTTTTCAGCTGGTATTACTATGTTATTATTAGATAGAAACTTTAATACTTCATTCTTTGAAGTAGCTGGAGGAGGTGATCCTATTTTATATCAACATTTATTCTGATTCTTTGGTCATCCTGAAGTTTATATTTTAATTATTCCTGGATTTGGTGTTGTATCACATATTGTTTCTACTTATTCTAAAAAACCTGTATTTGGTGAAGTTTCTATGGTTTATGCTATGGCTTCTATTGGTTTATTAGGTTTCTTAGTTTGATCACATCATATGTATATTGTTGGATTAGATGCTGATACAAGAGCTTATTTCACATCAGCTACTATGATTATTGCTATTCCTACTGGTATTAAAATTTTCTCATGATTAGCTCTTATTTATGGTGGATCTATTAGATTAGCTGTTCCTATGTTATATGCTATTGCATTCTTATTCTTATTCACTATTGGTGGTTTAACAGGTGTCGCTTTAGCTAATGCTTCATTAGATATTGCTTTCCATGATACTTATTATGTTGTTGGACATTTCCATTATGTATTATCTATGGGAGCTGTATTCTCTGTTTTCGCCGCATACTACTATTGAAGTCCTCAAATCTTAGGATTAAATTATAATGAAAAATTAGCACAAATTCAATTCTGATTAATCTTTGTAGGTGCTAATGTACTATTTATGCCTATGCATTTCTTAGGTATTAACGGTATGCCTAGAAGAATCCCTGATTACCCTGATGCTTTCACTGGTTGAAACTATATCTCTTCTATAGGATCTATGATCTCTATAATCTCTGTTTTTATCTTTATTTATATTTTATATGATCAATTAGTTAATGGATTAAATAATAAAATTAATAATAAATCAGTATTATATAATAAAGCACCAGATTTCGTAGAATCTAATAATATTTTTACATTTAATACTATTAAAACTTCTTCTATCGAATTCTTATTAAACTCTCCACCAGCTGTTCATCCATATAATACACCAGCTGTACAATCATAATTTTTTACTCATTTATTTATTTATTTATTAATTAATTAATTAATTAATTAATTAATTAATTAATTTATTTATTTATTTATTTATTTATTAATAATATTCTTCTTATTTATTTATTTATTTATTTATTTATTTATTTATTTAATTATTAAATATTAATATTATTTTTATTAAATATTATATCTTTATATATTAACTATATTAATATAATATTTTTGATTATATATATATATATATAAATATTATAATAAGT